TAGCTTATTGATACATTCCATAAAACTCTACTTGAATCCATTTTCTTTTTTTTTACCGACAAAATCCGTGCTCAATTCAATTTTGAATTGAGCACGGATTTTTCTGGCCCAAGCGTATCTTGTCTTTACCACGAACCATTTTCCTTGCTTAACAATAATTGTAGTTTTACCAATATTTGCGGGTTTCTTAATTTTTTTTCTTCCACATAGGGGAAATCGAGTAATACGCTGGTATACTATATGTATGTGTATCTTAGAACTTCTTCTAACGACTTATGCATTCTGCTATCATTTTCAATCAGATGATCCATTAATCCAACTAATGGAGGATTATAAATGGATCCATTTTTTTGATTTCCATTGGAGATTAGGAGTAGATGGACTCTCTATAGGACCCATTTTACTGACGGGATTCATCACTACTTTAGCTACTTTAGCGGCTTGGCCAGTTACCCGGGATTCTCAATTATTTCATTTCCTGATGTTAGCAATGTACAGTGGGCAAATAGGATTATTTTCTTCTCGAGATCTTTTACTTTTTTTCCTTATGTGGGAGTTAGAATTAATTCCCGTTTATATACTTGTATCCATGTGGGGAGGAAAAAAACGTCTGTACTCGGCTACAAAATTTATTTTGTACACGGCGGGGGGTTCTGTTTTTCTTTTAATGGGAGTTTTGGGTATCGGTTTATATGGTTCTATTGAACCAACATTAAATTTTGAAATATTAGTCAATCAGTCCTATCCTGCGACCTTGGAAATAATATTTTATATTGGATTTTTTCTTGCTTTTGCTGTCAAATTGCCAATCATACCCCTACATACATGGTTACCAGATACCCATGGAGAAGCGCATTATAGTACTTGTATGCTTCTAGCCGGAATCTTATTAAAAATGGGAGCATATGGATTAGTTCGGATCAATATGGAATTATTTCCTCATGCTCATTCTATATTTTCTCCTTGGCTAATGATAGTAGGCGCAATGCAAATAATCTATGCAGCTTCAACATCTCTCGGTCAACGGAATTTAAAAAAAAGAATAGCCTATTCCTCTGTATCTCATATGGGTTTCATAATTATAGGAATTGGTTCTATCTCGGATATGGGGCTCAACGGAGCCCTTTTACAAATAATTTCTCATGGATTTATTGGGGCTGCACTTTTTTTCTTGGCCGGAACAACTTATGATAGAATACGTCTTGTTTATCTTGACGAAATGGGTGGAATAGCTATCCCAATGCCAAAAATATTCACGATGTTCAGTAGCTTTTCGATGGCCTCTCTTGCACTACCAGGTATGAGTGGTTTTGCTGCCGAATTAATAGTCTTTTTTGGACTAATTACTAGTCCAAAATATCTTTTAATGACAAAACTCCTAATTTCTTTTGTAATGGCAATTGGAATTATATTAACTCCTATTTATTTATTATCTATGTTACGCCAGATGTTCTATGGATACAAGATATTTAATGATCGAAACTCTGATTTTTTTGATTCTGGACCACGAGAGTTATTTCTTTCGATCTCTATTTTTTTACCCGTACTTGGTATTGGTATGTACCCCGATTTAGCTCTTTCACTATCAGTTGAAAAGGTTGAAGTTATTCTATCTAATTTTTTTTATAGATAGTTTTTTTATTCAATTCATAAAAAAGAAAAATGAAAAAAAATCTTATCATTTACAAAAACATTCGTTGTACAATAAGGCTTTTCTTCTTCTCTTGCGTTAAGTAAAAAAAACTTTGTCGAGAACCCGGCGAATCAAATTCAAATAGGGTAGTGATTCGCCGGGTTCTCGACAAAGTTTTTTTTTCTGATATGCGTTGTACACTTTTCTATTTCTATTCGCAAGAACCCCTTTTTGAATTCAATTAGCTGTTAATGTAAATGAACCATAACTATGTAGTCCTATTCCTAATAGATTAACTCCAAAATAGCATATCCAAATTATAAGAAATCCAATAGACGCCACAATTGCTGAATTTGTACCCTTCGATTTTATATTTGTTCGAGTATGTAAATAAATTGAAAATACGATCCAAGTAATAAAAGCCCAGGTTTCTTTTGGGTCCCAGCTCCAGTAGGATCCCCATGCTTCGTTAGCCCATACTGCTCCAGAAAGAATTCCTACGGTTAAAAAAATAAATCCTAGACTAATAACCCGATAACTCCAATAATCCAATTGTTGAATCAATTGTGTCCTGTAATAATTTCTTGGAGCAAAAAAAGAAATTTTTTGTAAAACATTTCTTCGTTCATTAATGTATTCGATTTCACCAAGGGAAAATGGCTCATTTTCATTTAAATTTAATAAATGATTACTCGTAGAAAAAAACTTTCTCTTTTTTCTAACTGTAATGACTAGAAATGATACTGAAAATAATGATCCACATAAAAGGGCCGCATAGCCCAATATCATCATACTTACGTGCATTATTAGCCACTCGGATTGAAGAGCGGGTACTAATATTGTAGATTCATGTATTTCAGTTAAAAGGCCTGAAGTAGCAAAGCCCTGGGAAAAAATAGCACTTGGGCCAATTATTGTGCTTAGAAGATTTTGGTTTTTTTTGAAATACGGAACTATATAAATAAAGGAAAAACTCCATGAAAGAAAGATTAACGATTCATATAAATCACTTAGTGGAAAATGTCTCGAATAAATCCAACGAGTAATTAATAATCCTGTTATACAGAAAAAAGTCATTATCATGCCCTTTTCGAATGAATCATATAGTTTTACGATTTCATCGACTAAAAAGGTTATCAAATGAATTGTAATTATAATTGAAACGATCGAAAAAGAAATATGAATAAATATATGCTCTAAAGTTGAAAATATCATAAAAAAAAGAGTTCCTTAATTCTAAAATAGAAATCGGCAATTGAATTCATTATAGGATCTATTTTCTTTTTTTAGGAGATGACATGCCGCCACTCGGACTCGAACCGAGATGCTCTAGCACTGCTTCCTAAGAGCAGCGTGTCTACCAATTTCACCATAGCGGCTTGTCTTGACCTCATAATAGCCTATGAATAAGTAATCGTCTAGATTTAAGAATTCAATTGGGTGCAATATTTTTTAGGAAAGATTCAAATTGATGAATAAAAATTTGTTCAAATAGGTATTTGAAGGTTCATTATTTTAGCTTAGGTTCTTAGTTTTATTGTGTATTTCTCGACTTGAACTCTTGTAAAACTAGATAGTCCTACTATGAATTTATGAATTAAGCGATAGAATTCCGAAAAAAAATTTTTTAATTAACCGTTTTTGATTTATTTGATTTCAAAAAGTGAAAAAAATAAGTTTTATCAATAAAAAAAAAAAGAACCTATTTTAGATCATTCAAAATTGACACATATTTATTTTATCCAAAATCCAAAACATTTTTACTAAGTGTTTTTGTGTGGATTAATGGCGAGAGATATGTGGGGTCTATATAAGAATTTAGCAAGAATTTAGAGAAAATCCAAAAGTCAGAAAGTTACACAAAAAAGAAAATCTTATATTACAAATAGGTTGATGGGAAAAATAAGGCTCCCTGCCTTGGATTGGAAATAAGAAAATATACTAAAAAGAAAATTGAGTATCTTGTGTTTTTTTGTTTTTTTTGAATTCGGTAAGGTAAACAGAAGAATTCTTATTCTCCATATTCGAAGAGCGGAACGAATTCCATTCCCTGTTGAGTTAATCAATAGGGAATGGAATTCGGGAATTTGATTTTCGAAACGAAATCAATCAATTTTTGAGTCAGGCTGATTTAAATTATTCCAACGTGTTATGTTTTATTACTTAGTTTATTTGTTTGTCGCACAAAAAAACTTTTTGAATTTCCAGTAGAAAGAGATTTCCCTAAGGAAAATGCTTTTAACGCCGCCCCATACCCCTCCCTTTTCCAAAAATTTTTACGAATACGCTTTTTTGATGCAGAAGTGCGTTTTTTTGGAACTGCCATTTAAATAAAAATTAAGAGATTACTCATTAGTATGACTGGATGTGAAAGACATCTATTGTTCAAAAAAATCTGCGCTTGTCTAATTTTCTAATTCACTATGTATTTCTTTTCTAGATACTATTTTTTTTTTCTAAAACTCTATAAAACTCTAAAAGAATAGAATAGATAAGATGGATGAACGATATGGTAAAATCACATAAAATATTTCTAAAAATAGAAAAAAGATTCTTCTTTTTAGTAACTTGTCAAACTCGAGAAAAATATGCCTAATTTGACTTGAATTCTCAAATTCGTTCAAATTCGAAGGAGACTAGTAATTAATCTCTTTCTTTCATATGATTTGACCAATTGTAACTTCTTGATTTGAATATTTGAAGTATTTAGCAGAAATTCAGAAAGAATAAGTAAAAAGAAATAAAAATTCAAAAATTCTATTTAATATTTAAGTTAGGTTAAGTTAGTGCATATCTTCATTTTTTTATTGACTCCTTTCAAAAGAGGTAGGGTCCGGTAAATCGGAAACAATTAATATTAATTAAAAACCTTTTTTATGGAACAGACATATCAATATGCGTGGATTTTACCTTTCGTTCCACTTCCAGTTCCTATGTTAATAGGAGTGGGACTTCTTCTTTTTCCGACAGCAACAAAAAATCTTCATCGTATGTGGGCCTTTCCAAGTATTTTATTGTTAAGTATAGTCATGATTTTTTCAACTAATCTGTCTATTCAGCAAATAAATAGCAGCTCTATCTATCAATATGTGTGGTCTTGGGCCCTCGATAATGATTTTTCTTTAGAATTCGGCTACTTGATCGATCCACTTACTTCTATTATGTCGATGTTAATCACTACTGTTGGAATTACGGTTCTTATTTATAGTGATAATTATATGGCTCATGATCAAGGATACTTGAGATTTTTTTCTTATATGAGTTTTTTTAGTACTTCCATGTTGGGATTAGTTACTAGTTCAAATTTGATACAAATTTATATTTTTTGGGAATTGGTTGGGATGTGTTCTTATCTATTAATAGGGTT